AAATAGAAATATTAATATGCTTAGTTAGCTAAAAAAGCAAGATATACAAATGAATAATAGACATTTTTAAAATTTTATTATTCGCGAGGAGCTGGATGAGAAGAAACTCTCATGTCCAGTTCTGTAGTAGAGATGGAATTCAGAACCAACCATCAACTATAACCCCAAAAGAACCAGATTCCGTAAACAACATAGAGGAAGAATGAAAGGAATATCTTATCGAGGTAATCATATTTCTTTCGGTAAATACGCTCTTCAGGCACTTGAACCTGCTTGGATCACGTCTAGACAAATAGAAGCAGGTCGACGAGCAATGACACGAAATGCACGCCGCGGTGGAAAAATATGGGTACGTATATTTCCAGACAAACCGGTTACAGTAAGACCCGCAGAAACACGTATGGGTTCGGGGAAAGGATCCCCTGAATATTGGGTAGCTGTTGTTAAACCAGGTCGAATACTTTATGAAATGGGTGGAGTAACAGAAAATATAGCCAGAAGGGCGATTTCAATAGCATCGTCCAAAATGCCTATACGAACTCAATTCATTATTTCGGGATAAAAAAAAATCAAAAGAAAAAGGTCTTGGGGATAAAAAAACAATAACAGGTGCCGGTTTCTTTCTTTGGACAAACAATATTTCTTTTTTTTTCTTCACTCTTTGCTTTGCATTGAAAGAATAGATTCTAAAAAAATGATATGATTCAACCCCAGACCCTTTTGAATGTAGCGGATAACAGCGGGGCTCGAGAATTGATGTGTATTCGAATCATAGGAGCTAGCAATCGTCGATATGCTCATATCGGTGACGTTATTGTTGCTGTGATCAAAGACGCAGTGCCAAATATGCCCCTAGCAAGATCAGAGGTGGTCAGAGCTGTAATTGTACGTACTTGTAAAGAACTCAAACGTGATAACGGTATGATAATACGATACGATGACAATGCTGCGGTTGTCATTGACCAAGAAGGAAACCCCAAAGGAACTCGAATTTTTGGTGCAATTGCCCGGGAATTGAGACAGTTAAATTTTACTAAAATAGTTTCATTAGCTCCGGAGGTATTGTAAGGTCTTCTAAAATAAGATAATACCATTGGTTATAGTTAAGATAATACCATTGGTTATAGTAAAGTATTTGAAAGAAAGAGATTAAGAAATATATTCAGAATTTTTAGTAGATTGTGTCTCACGCATATGCCTTTAATTTAAATTTAAATTCATAAACAAATAAGTAAAAAAAAACATGTTGATTATATCAAAATTGGGGAGCACCAAGAAATTTAATTCACCATGGGTAGGGATATTATTGCTGACATAATAACTTCTATACGAAATGCTGATATGGATAGAAAAAGGGTGGTTCGAATAGCATATACTAATATCACTGAAAATATTGTTAAAATACTTTTACGAGAAGGTTTTATCGAAAACGTGAGAAAACATAAAGAAATCAAAAAATATTTTTTGGTTTTAACCCTACGGCATAGAAGGAATAGGAAAAGGTCTTATATAAATTTTTTAAATTTAAAACGGATCAGCCGGCCTGGTCTACGAATCTATTCGAACTACCAACGAATTCCTAGAATTTTAGGTGGGATGGGAATTGTAATTATTTCTACTTCTCGAGGTATAATGACAGACCGAGAGGCTCGACTAGAACGAATTGGTGGAGAAGTTTTGTGTTATATATGGTAATCCTTCTAATATACGAATTGGGTCCGAAACTTCTTATTTGTGAAAACAAAAAGAAAAGGGGCGGGTTGTCTAATATCGTTCCTCCTCCATCAATTGATACTTCAAGGAGGCTTTACCTGGAATGAAAGAACAAAAATGGATTCATGAAGGTTTAATTACTGAATCCCTTCCCAACGGTATGTTCCGGATTCGCTTAGATAATCAAGATATGATTCTAGGTTATGTTTCGGGAAAGATCCGACGTAGTTTTATACGGATACTACCAGGCGATAGAGTTAAAATTGAAGTAAGTCGTTATGATTCAACCAGAGGACGTATAATTTATCGACTTCGCAACAAGGATTCGAAAGATTAGGTGTTTTTATCAACTTCAACATTCCTTTCGTGATAAGATGATTCGAGATAAAAAATTCCAAGAAACCTATTTTCTTCCAAAAAATAGATTCAGAATAAAAATGAGGAATGCCTAATATGAAAATAAGAGCTTCTGTTCGTAAAATTTGTGAAAAATGTCGACTAATCCGTAGGCGGGGACGAATTATAGTAATTTGTTCCAACCCAAGACATAAACAAAGACAAGGATAATCAGACTTGTTAAAACACCCGATGTAAAAGTAAAAAGGGGAGGGGTCCTTTTTGACACGAAATGGATATATCCATATATCTCTGACTCATATTTATGAGATGAAAAAATGGCAAAAACTATACCGAGAATTGGTTCACGTAAGAATGGACGTATTGGTTCACGTAAGAATACACGGAGAATACCAAAGGGGGTTATTCATGTTCAAGCAAGTTTCAATAA